ATTAAATATTAATAATAAATTATTTATATATATAATTTATGTTAATGAGAAATAAATTGTAATTTAATATAAAATATACTTATAAATATCTAAAAATAATAAAATTCCCTTATAAAAAATATCTTAATAGAATATATTTATTTATATATATATATATATAATCTATTTTTAAAAATAAAACTAATTAAAATAACTTATTAAATTATTTAAATATTTATTTTTATATTTATTAAATTATTTAAATAATAATTTATTTAATTATTAAAATATTAACTAATTTATTTATTTATTTATTTATATATATATATATATATATATATATAATTTATGTTAATGAGAAATAAATTGTAATTTAATAAAAAATTACTCATAAATATTTTAAAAATAATAAAATTCCCTTATAAAAAAAAAATATTTTGATAGAATATAAATATATAATCTATCTTTAAAAATAAAACTAATTAAAACAATAATTTATTAAATTATTTATACTTATATTATTTATTTATTAGATTATGGGTATAATAATTTATTAAATTATTTAAATATTTATTAATAGTTNAATTTTATAAAATTTTTTATATACTCATAAATATCTAAAAATAATAAAGTGCCCGAATTAAAAAGGAATATTTTGATAGAATATAAATATATAATCTATCTTTATTAGAAAATAATTTAAATAAACTAATTCAAATAAATAAATAAATAATAATAAATAATAATAATAAACTAAATTAATAATATATTATACAGAATAAAACTTAATCCTTAGACATCAAAAATCTATGTACTTATTATACTATAATATAACAATTTATAAATATATATTTATATATATATATATATATATATATATAATAAAATAATTGTGTTTAAACCTCAAATAATTAATTATTATTTTTTACCAATATCTATAGGTATTTTAATAACACTAATTTCTAATTCATGAATTATTATATGAATAGGAATAGAATTAAATTTAATAAGAATTTTACCCTTAATAAATAAAAATAAAAGAAATAAATCAATTGAATGCTCAATAAAATATTTTCTAATTCAATCATTTTCTTCATTACTACTAATTTTTTTATTATCAAATACATTAATTTTTAAAATAAGTTCACTATTTCCCCTAGAAATAACCCTATTTTTTAAAATAGGTTTAATACCTTTTCATTTTTGATACCCTGATCTATTTACAAAAATAAGATGAAATATTTCTTCAATTATATTTACAATGCAAAAATTAGCTCCCCTTTGGATACTTAGAATTTTTTTAACAAATAATATACTTTTACATAGTATTATTATTATAAATTTATTAGTAAGAAGATTAGGCATATGAAATGAAAAAAATATCCAAAAACTAATAGCTTTTTCTTCTATCAGCCATAGAAGATGGATAATAAGAAGAATAATATTTAGAAAATTTTGATGAATAATATATTGAAGAATTTACACACTATCTCTTTTACCAGTTCTTTATTTCTTTAAACAAATAAATCTTCTAACCATAAATCAATTTTTAAGAATTAATTTAACCCCATGAACAAAGATAATAACTTTTTTAAACTTATTATCTTTAGGTGGTTATCCTCCTTTATTAGGCTTTATCCCTAAATGATACATTTTACTAATACTAAATAATAAATTACTTTTGTTAACAATAACACTATTATCTTCTTTTTCCCTATATATTTATATAAAAATATGAATTCTTAGCTTATTAATTTCAAAAAATATTTCATTAAAAAAAATAAACTTACCTACATATTTATCTATAATTATTCTATTAAGAACATTCCTATGAATAATAATTTAAAGGTTTAAGTTAAATAAACTATTAACCTTCAAAGTTAAAAATAAAACAAATTAACCTTTAAATTTATAGAATTAATCTACTTTTAAACTTGCAGTTTAACCTCATTTTTGAATAATAAATTTAATAAAAGAAAAATTTCATAAATAAATTTACAATTTATAGCCTTAATCAGCCATTTTATCACAATGATTTTACTCAACTAACCATAAATCGATTGGAACAATATATTTTATTTTCAGTGTATGAACAGGTATTTTAGGTCTATCAACAAGTATCATTATTCGATTTGAATTGAATAATTTTAGATCCATATATAATGATTCTAATAGATATAATATTATCATTACAGCTCATGCTATTATTATAATTTTTTTTCTAATTATACCCGTAACAATAGGTGGATTCGGAAATTGACTAATTCCCCTAATAATCTCAGCACCTGATATAGCATTCCCTCGATTAAATAATTTTAGATTCTGACTCTTAATGCCCTCAATCTTTCTTTTTATACAAAGTATAATCATAGAAATTGGTGTCGGCTCTGGATGAACATTATACCCCCCCCTTACTCTTAATGACTCTCATTCAGATTATAGAATAGACTTATCAATTTTTAGACTTCATTTAGCAGGAATTTCATCAATTTTAAGATCAATTAATTTTATTACTACTAGAATTAACATAAATAGGCTTCCTTTAATTAAAACACCTTTATTTGTTTGATCAATTGCATTTACATCAATTTTATTAATTATCTCATTACCAATTTTAGCTGGAGCTATTACTATATTATTATTTGATCGTAATTTTAATACATCTTTTTTTGACCCATTAGGAGGTGGTGATCCTATCCTATTTCAACATTTATTTTGATTTTTTGGCCACCCAGAAGTTTATATTTTAATTCTTCCAGGATTCGGAATAATTTCTCATATTATTTACCAAGAAAATTTTAAATCATCAACTTTTAGATACCTAAGAATAATTTTTGCTATAGGATCAATTAGACTATTAGGCTTAATTGTATGGGCACATCATATATTTACTACAGGAATAGATATTGATACAAAAGCTTACTTCTCAGCTTCAACAATAATTATTGGTATTCCAACAGGTATTAAAATTTTTAGTTGAATAATTACTCTAACAAGAGAAAAATTTTTAATTAAATCCTCACTTCTATGATCCCTAGGATTTATTTACCTTTTTTCATTAGGAGGATTTACTGGTATTGTACTAGCTAATGCTTCAATTGATTCGATTCTTCATGATACATACTATGTAGTAGCTCATTTTCATTATGTACTCTCAATAGGAGCCATATTTTCAATTTTTGGAGGATTTATTTACTGATATCCTATTATTACTTCATTATCTTTAAATGAACCCATACTAAACTTTCAATTTTGAACTAGATTTACTAGAGTTAATTTAACATTTTTTCCTCAACATATACTAGGTCTTCTAGGCATACCACGACGATATAACGACTATTCAATAAATTTACTAACATGAAATATAATATCAACAATAGGAAGAATATTAAGAACTTTTAGAATACTATTTTTTCTTTATATTATTTATGAAAGATTTTATAGAAAAATAATAATTAATATATTTAATTCACCTGATTGAATAAATGAAATAACAAATCATTCATTTAACGAACTTCCCCTATATTATAAATTCTAAAATGGCAGATTAGTGCAATAAATTTAAGATTTATAAATAAATAATATTTTTTAGAAATTTATTGAAATATTATAGATAGAGCCTCCCCAATAATAAAAGAGCTTTCCCTCCTTAATGATCATATAATTACAATAATAATTTTTCTATTAACATGAATTTTTTTATTAAAAATAATAATTATTTTCACAAAATTACCAATAAGAATCAAATACATAAAAAATATTGAATTTTATTGATCTATTATTCCTCTATCATTAATTTCTTTAATTGCAGTTCCATCAATTTATTTGACATATTCAATAGAATCTAATCTAAATTCAAGACTAACCGTTAAAATTTTAGGTCATCAATGATACTGAAGTTATGAATATAAAAATTTTAAAGATAAAGAGATCCTTTCATATTTAATTAATGCTAAAAAAGCCCCCCAACTAAAATTTTTAGAAGTTGATAATAATTTAATTCTCCCGTATAATATAAATATTCGCCTACTAACAAGAAGATCAGATGTCATTCACTCATGAACAATTCAATCATTAGGAATTAAAATAGATGCAATTCCTGGCCATTTAAATCAAATAAATTTAATTATCAATCGACCAGGTAATTATTATGGCCAATGTTCAGAAATTTGCGGAATTAATCACAGATATATACCAATTTGCTTAGAGAGAATTAAAATTAATATATTTTTGAATTTTATTAGCTTATTAGATGGCTGAAAAAAGTCTTGGTCTCTTAAATCAATTATAGTATTAAACTTCTAATAAAGAAATAGTTAAAAAATAACATTAAAATGTCATTTTAAAATTAAATAAAATATTTATTCTTTAATTTATCAAATAATACCAATATTATGGGAAATTCATTTTTTATGCACCAATTTTATTATCTTAAAAATAATAAGTAACTTTTTTTGACTTTCAATTAAATTAAATAAAAATTTTATTAAATTATCTCATCTCATAAATCTCTCATGATAATAAATTTATTTAATGTTTTTGACCCTACAACAAATAATATTTTACCTAACTGAATTGTTATTTTTTTTATTATTTTTATATGACCAAATTATTGAATAAATAATACCCCCTTCACTAAACTAATAAAATATATTAATCACTCATTACTTAATGAAATTAATTTAATTGATAAAAAAATAAGCTTATTAATTATTACATTATTTTCCTATATTTACATAATTAATTTATACGGTCAAATTCCCCATATTTTTCCATTCTCAAGACACCTCAGATTTACTTTAAGATTAAGTTTACCATTTTGAATCAGAAGAATAATTAAATCACTTTACTATTCAATAAATTTATTTTTTTTTAACTTAATTCCATCAGGTACACCATTAATAATAATACCTTTTATAGTTTTAATCGAAATAACAAGAATCTTAATTCGTCCTATTACATTAAGAATCCGATTAATAGCAAATATAACATCAGGTCATTTAATAATAAGATTTATTAGATCCCTTAATTTAAATATTCTATGTATCACTATAATAACAATAACACAAATAATTTATTTAATTTTAGAAATTTTTATTTCAATTATTCAAGCATATATCTTTATATTATTAATTTCCCTTTATAATAATTAATGACTAAACAACCATTTTATTTACTAAATCCTAATCCTTGACCTATTATTCTATCCCTAAATTTATTTAATTTAATTAATAGAATAATTTTTTGAATAAAATCAAATAATATAATTCTTCTTATAATTAACTTATTTCTCTTATTGATAAGATCACTAAAATGATGAATAGATATTAAAAAAGAAAGTATATATATTGGAATTCATTCTTATATCATTTATATAAATTTAAAAATAGGATTTATTATTTTTATTATAACAGAAATTCTTGTTTTTTCTTCATTACTAATTAACTTTTTCTATAATAAATTTTTAAATTACGATATAATATGACCACCTAAATTTATAAAATTATTTAATCCTTATGAAATCCCACTTCTAAATACCTTTATTTTATTCAGGTCAAGAATAACAATTACATGGGCACATCATTGCCTTCTACTAAAAAACAAAAAAAATATAAAAACAGCAATTTATTTAACTTTAATACTTGGAAATTATTTTATAATCCTCCAAATTTACGAATTTATTTCTATAAAATTTAATATTAATGATTCAATTTATGGCCATTCTTTTTTCCTAACAACAGGCTTCCATGGATTACATGTAATCATTGGTCTAATTTTTATCACTTCATTCTTAAACAAAATAAAATATATAAGACCTAATCACCATTTTAATTTCGAAAGAGCAGCTTGATATTGACATTTTGTTGACTTAGTTTGATTATTTGTTTTTACAAGTCTATACCTATATTTATATAATATAAAAAGTATATTAAATTACCAATTTAAAAGTTTAACTTAATATAAATAATAATAAAATTCATAATTTATGGAATTATTAGAATATTAATTATGTTACTAGTAATATTAATTATAAACTTAAATAAATTTAATCAAAAACAAGATAAATTAAATCCTTTTGAATGTGGTTTTAACCCTAATAGAAAATCACGTATTCCCTTTTCATTACACTTCTTCTTAATTATATGTTTATTCCTTATTTTTGATAGAGAAATCACTTTAATTCTTCCTATATTAATATCAATAAATTTAAATATAACTAACTCATGAATGATAACACTAATTATTACAATTTCAATTCTTTTTATTGGTATTATTTATGAATGAAATAAAAAATTTTTAAATTGACTAATATGAAATATTAAATTAAGCTTCTAACTTAAATAAAAACAAAAATTTGTTTATATTTCTAATTATAATAAAAAACAAATAGTTGTTCTTAATTTCGACTTAAGCCTAAATGAAATAATTCATTTTTATTTTAATTGAAGCCAAAATAGAGGCTTATTATTGTTAATAATAAAATTATAGATCTTATCAATTAAATTTATGTAGTTTAATAAAAACAATATTTTTTCAATGTATAGATATTCACTTCATAAGTAGGATAATAGTTAAACTTATAACATTTTAATAGCATTAAAAAATTATATATTATTTATCTTATTTAAAAAAATATTTACCTTAATATCTTCAATATTATGCTCTAAACTTAAGCTACTTAAATAAATTAAATAAAATATAAAAATAATAAAAAAAATAAAAATATACTGAGATTTCAATAAATGAAAATTAAAATAATTTATTACTATATTTTTATAATTTAAATAAATCCTCATTCCACCAATCTTTTCTCCTCAACCAATTTCAACTATTTTATTAAATAAATTTATCCATAAATAAAAATATTTATTTTGATTAATTAAATCCTCAAAAAAAAATAAATTTTGAAAATAAATTCTTTTAAATTTATTAAATCTAATAAAATACCCATAAAATATAATAAAATAAACAAATAATTTAACTCATAAATTAAGTAAAAACAAATTTATTGATAAAGAAATTATTCATATTATCAATCTCCCTATTACTAAAGAAATAAATAATAAAATAAATAAACTAATAATAAAATTATAATCCTTAAAAAAATTTACTCAAGGAGAAAAATAAAATCATGAAAAATTTAAATTATAAATTAAACGAAAACTATATAAAACTGTTAATATAATTGAAAAATAAATTATTACTATTACAAATAATCTATTAAAAGAATATAAATACATAATCTCCAAAAAAAAATCCTTAGTGTAATAAGCAGATAAAAAAGGTAAACCTATTAAAGATATAAAAGAAATATTTAAATATCCAATTATAACAGGATAAAATCTAACAAATCTTCTTAATATACGAATATCTTGTTCACTATTAAACCTATGAATAATATAACCAGAACATAAAAATAATAAACATTTAATAGCTGCATGAACTAATAAATGTAAAAAACACACTTCTAAAAATCCCTCCATAAGCATAACTATTATTAAAGATAATTGCCTTAAAGTTGACAAAGCAATAATTTTTTTTATATCATTTTCTAAACATGCTCTAATCCTCGATAATAACAAAGTAATAACAAATAAGACCTCAAAAAATCTATTTAAATAAATATATCTTTCAAATCGAATTAAAAGAAAAACACCAGAAGTTACTAAAGTTGATGAATGAACTAATGAAGAAACAGGTGTAGGCGCAGCCATAGCTAAAGGCAATCAAACAGAAAAAGGTACTTGAGCTCTTTTTGTTATACAAGCAAAAAATAAACATATTAATGATAATCTACCAAACTTATTAATTTCATAAAAATAAAAATTATATCTATTAATTTTCAAAATAAAAAATAATATAACATAAATAAATGAATCACCTATACGATTAAAAAAAAATGTAATAATACTAGCATTTAATGATTTCACATTTTGATAAAATGAAATTAAACAAAATGAAATAAGACCTAACCCATCTCACCCTAACAATACCATAATAAAATTAGGTCTAATAATTAAAAATACTATTGATAAAATAAACAATATAATTAAAATAATAAATCGATTATTAAATTTATCATCATATATATACTCTTTACTATAAATAATTACTCTTAATGAAATAATAAATAAAATAAATAAAAAAACTATCCTTATCCAATCTAAAATCATAATAAATCCAAAATCTAATGAATTACTTATAAAAATTTCTCATTCAATAAATAAATCAAAATATATTATTATAAATAAAAAATATATAAGCCTATAAAAAATAATTAATCTTATCTTAAAATAAATAATTTAAAATAATTATATCTTTAGATCCACAATACTAATATTTTACATAAACTATTTAAATAAAAATACTTTATAAAAAATACTATATTTAATGGCATTCAATGTATAAATAAAACTAAAATTTCCTGATTAAAAAGATCAAACTTCATAAATATATCTATTTTTCCATATTGCGTAAACACAAATATAAATAATGAATAAAAAGCATTAATAAAAACATAAATTATAATTAATAATAAATATTTAACAGATACTTTCAATCTAACAATAAGAATATGAATTTCACCTATAAAATTTAATGAAGGCGGACAAGAAAAATTTGACGTCCTTAACATAAATCATAATAAAGTTAATATAGGTAAATAATTAATTACACCCTTAAATATAATTATCCTTCGCCTCCCAAAACGCTGATAAATTAAATTAACTAAAACAAATAAACCTGATGAACAAAATCCATGAGAAATTATAATAATAATATAACTTATTAAGCCCGTTTTAATTAACCTTACTAGTCCTATCATTATAAATCTTATATGAACAATAGATGAATAAGCAACTAATATTTTTAAATCAACCTGTAAACAACAAATTCCTCTTATAATAATTCTTCTTAATATAAAAAATATTATAATATAATTTTTATAATTAACAATAAATTTTTCTAATAAAAAAAAAACACGATAAATTCCATAAGCCCCCAACTTTAAAAAAATACTAGCTAAAATTATAGATCCTTCAAGTGATGCTTCAACATGAGCTTTAGGCAACCAAAAATGAAAAAAATAAATTGGTAATTTAATTAAAAATATAATTACTATACAAAAATAAAAAAATAAACTATAAGATTCTTTTAGTCAAAATATTATATTTAAATCTTTCACTATTCCATAATAATAATAAATCCCCAATAATAATATTAATGACGGAAAAAAAGTATAAAATATCATATAAATACTAGAACTTATTCGTTCATATTGATAACCAAATCCAATAACTACTATAAATATCAATAACATCCTAATTTCAAAAAATAAATAAAAATTAAAAAAATCAATAAAAGAAAAAACTATTAATATAAACATATTTAAAAGCTTTATTAATCATAAAAAATAATTTATATAAAATTTATAATCTCTGCAAATTAAATACACTAAACTAAAAATTCATCCTAATAATAAAATTAAATAATATGACAATTCATCTAAAAAAAATAATTTACTTAAATATAAATAATTATTATCAAAAACTCTTAAAAATAAAACAAAATTTAACAATAATAATTTATTAAAAAATAATCTATTTACAAATATTAAAAACATAATATATTTTATCATTAATTTAATCTATAAAATAATAAATAATCATCCCTTTCAATACGAATAAAAGATACCAATAAAGAAAGACCTATTACTCTTTCACACACTAAAATAATTATAAAAAATAATAAAAAAAATATATCATACATCCTTACTAATAAATAAAATAAATTTAATAAAATAATTAATCCAATCATCTCTAATCTTAATAAAATTAACAAAAAATGATTAAATTTAATAGAAAATCTAACTATTATTATAATCATCAAAACAATTAAATATAACCTTATAAGTTTAAATAATTTAAATAAAAAAATATTAATTTTGTAAATTAAAAATAATTAACTTTTTAAACTTCAGAATAATATAATATATCTTTAATCTCCAAAATTAATATTTTAATTAAAATATATTCTAAATATAAAATTCTTCATTTTATCTTTATTATCTCTCAATATAATATTTATAAAATCAAAACACCCCCTATCAATAAGAATCCTTTTAATATTACAAACTATTATTACAGCTATAATCATAAAAAATATGCAAGAATCCTTTTGATATTCATATATTCTAATTATTCTAATAATAAGAAGAGTAATAACAATATTTATTTACATAACAAGTTTAATTTCTAACATAAAAACTAATTTAAATTTATCTTTCTTAATAATTTCTTTTTTATCTCCTATTCTTTATACAAATTTTTTTTACAATACATGTGAAAGGTATAATTTAATAGAAAGTATTAATATAAAAATTTATTATAATATAAATAAAATATATATATTAAATAAAAGATTAACCTTTCTATTCATCCTTATATTTTTGTTACTAATAATAATTTTCATTAATAAATTAATAAATTTAAAAATAGGCCCTATTCGTAAAATTAATGACAAATTATAAATTATTAAAAAATAAATTAATTAATATTCCTATCCCATCTAATATTACATACATATGAAATTATGGATCTATCCTATTAATTTGCTTTATTACTCAATTATTATCAGGGTTAATATTAACAATATATTATTTACCAATATCATATAAAGCATTTGACAGAATCTTTTATATTATACGAGAACCATCTATAAGATGATTCATCCGATTATTTCATTGTAATATAGCCTCAATATATTTTTTAGCACTTTACTTACATTTAAGACGAAATTTATTTATCAAATCATTTTTTAATTATACATGAATAACCGGATCGATAATTTTCCTATTATCAACTATAACAGCATTCCTAGGCTATGTCCTTCCCTGAGGACAAATATCATACTGAGGAGCTATAGTAATTACAAATCTTTTAACTTCAATCCCTTATATTGGAAATTCAATTCTAACATGAATTTGAGGAAATTTTACAATCTCATCATATACATTAACTCGATTTTACTTATTTCATTTTATCTTACCATTTATTATTATAATATTCATTATTCTTCATATTTATAGACTTCATTTAACAGGATCTTCTAATCCTCTAGGTATAAAAAATAATGACATAATTTCATTCCATCCATACTTTACTTGAAAAGATATTATTGGATTTATAATAATATTTATACTACTAATAATATTTATTAATTTATTACCATTTTATTTACTAAATCCTGAAAATTTTAACTTAGCTAATCCTCTCTTAACACCCCCCCATATTGAACCAGAATGATACTTTTTATATGCATACACTATTCTTCGCTCTATTCCTAATAAGTTAGGAGGAACTATTGCTTTATTTATATCAATTTTAATACTTTTTATCCTCCCCCTTTTAAACTCTAATATAAAATTCAAAAATAATAAATTTTTCCCAATCAATAATTTACTAATTATTATTTTCTACTTTAATTTTATTAGATTAACCATAATAGGAATATTACCAATTGAAAATCCATTTTATTCAATTAGTCAAATTCTTTCTTTCTTATTTTTTTTATATTTCTTAATTGACCCAATTATCATACATCTTTGATACAAAATAATATAAGTTAATGAACTTGCAAAGTATATGTTTTGAAAACATAAAATATAAGTAAACTCTTATATTAACTAATAAATTATTATTTACTCTAATATATTAACAAATTCTAAATTTGTTGCACTAATCTGCCAAAATAACACTTTTCACCTCATAATAAGAAAATTAAATTTTTAATAATATAATAATAGAAAAATAAAAAATATATAAGCCTAATGTTAAAGGAAGAAAAACTTTTCAAGCTATCATTATTAACTTATCATAACGAAATCGAGGAAAAGCACCTCGAATTATTATATATAAATAAACCAATATTATTAATTTCAAATAAAAATTAAAACTTAATAAATTTCCCGAAAAAAAAAATATAATAAATACATAACATATTAATAAAATACTTAAATACTCAGCAACAAAAATAAACGTAAAATACCCTGAACCATATTCAATATTAAATCCAGATACTAACTCAGATTCACCCTCAATAAAATCAAAGGGAACCCGATTTGATTCAGCTAAAAAAATAATAAATATTAAACCTCTTACTACAAAGTAACATCTTAATAATCAAATAAATTTTTGCACTTTTATAAATATTATTAATCTAAACCTTTCACTCCTAATTATTAATCTTAATAATAAAAATATTAATCTAATTTCATAAGAAATTATTTGAGCAACTATACGAATAGATCTCAAAAATGAATAACTTGAATTAGATGATCAACCAATTAAAATTACTCTTAAAACATTTAAACTTAATAAAGATAAAAAATATAAAATTCCTAAATTAAATCAATCTATTAACCTATCATAAGGTAATAATATATATATCATAATAATAATAAAAAAATTTATTAATGGAGCCATTAAAAATAATAAAAAATTAAACTTATTTAATATACTTGACTCTTTCAATAATAATTTAATACCATCTCTAAAAGGCTGAAAAAGCCCCATATAACCAACCTTATTAACCCTTTTTCGATCCTGAATATAACCTAAAATTTTTCGCTCAAATAGTGTAATAAAAGCAACTCTAAATAAAATAAAAATTAATAAAAATAAATAATTAATAAAAATTATTTTATCTAAAAAAAAATTATATTATTCTAATAAAAATTTTAAATTAAATTAAATTTCCTTTCGTACTTTAAAAAATTATTATTAAGAAGATAGAAACCAATCTGGCTCACACCGATTTTAACTCAGATCATGTTAAAAATTAAGTCGAACAGACTAAAAAAAAAAATATCTTCACTTTTAAATTTATTTAAATCCAACATCGAGGTCGCAAACCCTTTTTTCTATATGAACTATAAAAAAATATTACGCTGTTATCCCTAAAGCAATTATTTCTTCTATCCTTTAATCAAGATCAATATTATTATCATAATAATATAAAACATATATAAAATAAATTATACAATTACCCCAATTAACTTATCAAAATACTTTAAAATTATTTATAATAATAAAATTTTATAGGGTCTTATCGTCTTTCTTATCAATCTAAGTTTTCTCACTTAATAAAAAATTTCTATCTCATAAATTAATAAAGTTTATTTTTCATCAAACCATTCATACAAGTTCTCAATTAAAAAACTAATGATTATGCTACCTTTGTACAGTTAAAATACTGCAGCCTTTAAATACCATCAATGGGCAGGTTCAATTATTTATTCTATTCAAATAACCATGTTTTTATTAAACAGGTGAAAATAAATTTGCCTAATTCATAAATCTATCTTTATATAATTTAAATAATATTAATTTCAATTTACTAATTTTATCATTATTTCTTTTTAAATTTTATTAATAAATAATATTTTTATAACCAACTTAATCAAAAAAAAATCTTTACTCAAAACAAAATTATTTCAAAAAAATTATTATTAATGAAAAATATTAATCCTATTTATTTTAAATATATTATTCTTAAATTTAAATTTTTATTAAGCTTATCCCTAATAAACCTATTAATATAAAATTTATATTTATAAATTAAAACAAATTAAATTTATTCTAAAAAAACTAGATATAATATTAAACGATTAACTTTTCATTCCCATATTAAATTTTATTAAAATTATATAACATTAATAATACTTTAATAGAACCCTTAAAATTTCGAGATTTTTATCTTATATAAATTATTTTAAATAAACTCTGATACACAAGATACTATAAATTAAATATTCTTTTACCCTAATACATTAATTCATTTACATTACTAATTAATTTTTATAAATAAAAAATTTTCTATCCCTATACTAATATTAATTTACTTTAATAAAATTCATTAAACTAATTAAAATAAATAATAACTATTTAACAAATTAATATAAATTTCCTTTTAATGTAAATAAAATACTTAATATAGCTATAACTTGAACCAGATACACTTTCCAGTACATCTACTTTGTTACGACTTATTTCATAGAAATTGACGGGCAATATGTACATATTTTATAACATATTCATATTTTATATAAATAAAATATTACTTTTAAATCCTTTTTCATAATATTTTTTATTAATAATATTCAATTTTAAAAAAAAATGTAATTCATTATATCTTATTAATTAATTAAATCTTGATTTGAAATCCTATTATTAAATATTAAGAAATTTAAATTAATAAAATAATTATCTTATAACAATGATATAAAAATAATATAATAAGCTATTTATAATCGTGTAAAATCTATTAATTAACAAATTCCTCTAACATGCTTAAAATACCGCCAAATTTAACCACTTTCAAATAATTTAATAAATACTAATTTATAATAAATCTTAATTAAAATAATAGGGTATCTAATCCTAGTCTATAAATAACCTAATAAATAAATTTATTAAAATAATATTATTAATAAATTTTACCTAATTAATGACATTATCTAAATATAAATAAATTATATTACTTATAATTTCTTTTTATTTTAATAAATTATATAACCGCTATAGCTGGCATAATTTTTATATATTATAATAAAACCCCTAAATCTTAATTTCTTAAATAAATAATTCTATTCACTAAACATTTCTTTATTAAATTAAATATACTTATATGAAAAAATCTTATAACAAAACTTATACTATAAATTAGTTTATTTCCCAAATAATCTATAAATTTATTATTCAAAAAAATATCTCCCAAAAATTTTTTTTATTAAATTACAATTTATTTCTCATTANTAATAAACAAATTTATTCATAAATTAAATAATTTACAAAATTATTAAAATAAATATACACAAAAACTATTAATAAATATTTAAATAATTTAATAAATTATTATACCCATAATCTAATAAATAAATAATATAAAATATAAATATTATAATATTTAATTTTTATTTATTATATTTTTTTTTATTCATAACATAAATTTATTAAATCACACATAATCCTATAATGAGAAAAATAAAATAAATTTATTATTCAAAAAAATATCTCCCAAAAATTTTTTTTATTAAATTACAATTTATTTCTCATTAACATAAATTATATATATATATATA